AATGCTTGTTAGACTATAACTTAATGATTGTTAGACATACAGTTCAATTATATATTTACTAAACACCCTTATCAAACCCCCCCTTCCCCCCACCTAAATTTTTCAATTCCTGACAAACCCCAAAAGCAAGAAATATAATCTAGGCCTCCCCACCATTCTAGTAATTCCCCAAACAAGACTTCAAATTTAGTATTAGAAAAATTTTTATAAACACGCCCCACATACACCTACAACTTATTTTTCTGTCACCTTTTAGACACAGCCGCATAAAATTCAGCTTATGTAGCTTATCGATTAAAGCAAAGCACTGAAAATGCTTAGATGGATATCTATTATCCCATAAACAAAAAGGTTTGGTCCTGGCCTTATAATTAGTTAGAGGTAGAATTACACATGCAAAAATCCGTAAACCAGTGTCAAATCCCCTAAAACCTTTACCATAAGCATAGGGAGAGGGCATCAAGTACATACAACATAGCTAAAGACGCCTTGCCTAGCCACGCCCCCACGGGACTCAGCAGTGATAAAAATTAAGCAATGAACGAAAGTTTGACTAAGTTATACCTCTTAAGGGTTGGTAAATTTCGTGCCAGCCACCGCGGTCATACGATTAACCCAAATTAATTATTATACGGCGTAAAACGTGTCCATAGAAAAAAAAACAATAGAATTAAAAACCAACCAATATGTGAAAATTCATCGTTGGGGCTAAACTCAACAACGAAAGTAATTCTAATTAACTTAATACACGATAGCTAAGATCCAAACTGGGATTAGATACCCCACTATGCTTAGCCCTAAACCTCAATGATTAAATAACAAAATCATTTGCCTGAGAACTACTGGCCACCGCTTAAAACTCAAAGGACTTGGCGGTACTTTACATCCATCTAGAGGAGCCTGTTCTATAATCGATAAACCCCGTTATACCTCACCACCCCTTGCTAATTCAGCCTATATACCGCCATCTTCAGCAAACCTTAAAAAGGAATAAAAGTAAGCAAGAGAATTACCATAAAAACGTTAGGTCAAGGTGTAGCTTATGAGGTGGGAAGTAATGGGCTACATTTTCTTAAAAAGAACATTACGATACCCTTATTGAAACATAGGGACAAAGGAGGATTTAGTAGTAAGTTAAGAATAGAGAGCTTAACTGAATAGCGCAATGAAGTACGTACACACCGCCCGTCACCCTCCTCAAATTAAATGACCACAGACACAAATACATAATCCAGTAGACAAGTTTATGAGAGGAGATAAGTCGTAACAAGGTAAGCATACTGGAAAGTGTGCTTGGAATAACCACAGCGTAGCTTAATTACCACAAAGCACCTGGCCTACACCCAGAAGATTCCAGAAATAATGGACGCTTTGAGCAATTATTCAGCCCTAACACTTCATAAACACAACTATTTCAATCTATAAACTAAAACATTTATCAAAAGGAGTATTGGAGAAAGAAACTTTTTATAGGAGCTATAGAGATTAGTACCGCAAGGGAAGAATAAATACAAAATTTTAAGCACAAATAAGCAAAGATTAACCCTTGTACCTTTTGCATAATGAGTTAACTAGAAAACACCTAGCCAAAAGTATTTTAGCTAGAAACCCCGAAACCAAACGAGCTACCTAAAAGCAATTTTAAGAATGCACCCGTCTATGTAGCAAAATAGTGGGACGACTTCTAGGTAGAGGCGAAAAACCTAACGAGCTTGGTGATAGCTGGTTGCCCAATAACGAATTTAAGTTCGACTTTAAGCTTACCAATAAGAATATAAAAATCCAAATGTAAGCTTAAAATATAGCCTAAAGAGGGACAGCTCTTTAGGAATGGAAAACCCTTAAATAGTGAATAAGCCCCACAACACTTAAACCATAGTTGGCTTAAAAGCAGCCATCAATAAAGAAAGCGTTCAAGCTCAACATTCAAAATATAACAATACCAAAAATAATTAAGCGAATTCCTATAAATAAAATTGGGCCAATCTATTTACATATAGATGAGACACTGTTAATATGAGTAACAAGAATTCTATTCTCCATGCACAAAACTATAACAACCCGGATAACCATTGTTAGTTAACAACCATAAAGTGACTACCCTACATATAAAATTCACCTACTATAACATGTTAATCCAACACAGGGGTGCATAATGGAAAGATTAAAAGAAATAAAAGGAACTCGGCAAACAAGAACCCCGCCTGTTTACCAAAAACATCACCTCTAGCATATCAAGTATTAGAGGCACTGCCTGCCCAGTGACTAACGTTAAACGGCCGCGGTATCCTGACCGTGCAAAGGTAGCATAATCACTTGTTCCTTAATTAGGGACTAGAATGAATGGCTTGACGAGGGTTCAACTGTCTCTTATTTCCAATCAGTGAAATTGACCTCCCTGTGAAGAGGCAGGGATATAAAAACAAGACGAGAAGACCCTATGGAGCTTTAATTTATTAACTTAACTTTTAAAACCAAATACCTACTGGACTAAAAATATAAAATTTTAAGTTAAAATTTCGGTTGGGGTGACCTCGGAGAATAAAAAAACCTCCGAATGATTTTAGCCAAGACACACAAGTCTAAGCAATAGAAATCTAATTGACCCAAAACTTTTTTGATCAACGGACCAAGTTACCCTAGGGATAACAGCGCAATCCTATTCAAGAGTCCATATCGACAATTAGGGTTTACGACCTCGATGTTGGATCAGGACATCCCAATGGTGTAGAAGCTATTAATGGTTCGTTTGTTCAACGATTAAAGTCCTACGTGATCTGAGTTCAGACCGGAGTAATCCAGGTCGGTTTCTATCTGTTTACGATTTCTCCCAGTACGAAAGGATAAGAGAAATGGAGCCCCCTTACAACAAGAGCTCCTAAACTAATTTATGAAATAATATTAAAATTGTAAGTTCGTAAAATAAATGCCTTAGATATAAGGCATAATTAGGGTGGCAGAGTCAGGAAATTGCGTAAGACTTAAAACCTTGTTCTCGGGGGTTCAAATCCCCTCCCTAATAGTGTACTTCCTAAATATTCTAACCCTACTAGTCCCTATTCTAATCGCCATAGCATTCCTAACACTAGTAGAACGTAAAATCTTAGGCTACATACAATTACGAAAAGGACCAAACATCGTAGGACCCTATGGCATCCTACAACCATTCGCAGATGCAATAAAACTATTCATTAAAGAGCCCCTACGCCCACTCGCAACATCAACAACTCTGTTCGTAATTGCCCCAACATTATCCCTTACCCTGGCATTCAGCCTATGAATCCCAATACCAATACCACACCCCCTAATAAACTTAAATCTAGGAGTCCTATTTATTTTAGCCACTTCCAGCTTATCAGTATACTCCATTCTATGGTCAGGCTGAGCCTCAAACTCCAAATACTCAATATTCGGAGCCTTACGAGCAGTAGCCCAAACAATCTCCTACGAAGTCACTATAGCAATCATTTTACTATCCGTACTCCTAATAAACGGATCATTCTCCCTCCAATCACTAATACTTACCCAAGAACCCCTATGATTAATTATTCCAACTTGACCTTTAGGAATAATATGATACATTTCAACCCTAGCAGAAACAAATCGAGCCCCATTCGACCTAACAGAAGGGGAATCAGAATTAGTATCAGGATTCAACGTAGAATATGCCGCAGGCCCATTTGCCTTATTCTTCATAGCCGAATACACTAATATTATCCTCATAAATGCTTTATCAACAGTTGTATTCTTAGGCCCATACAACAACCCAAACAACCCAGAAATATTCACAACAAACTTCATAGTTAAAACATTAATACTTACTACCCTATTCCTATGAGTACGAGCATCATATCCACGATTCCGATATGACCAACTAATGCACCTTCTATGAAAAAACTTCCTCCCACTAACACTAGCCCTATGTATATGACATATTTCAATCCCAATCTTCATAGCAAGTATCCCCCCATACACCTAGAAATATGTCTGACAAAAGAGTTACTTTGATAGAGTAAATAATAGAGGTTTAAATCCTCTTATTTCTAGGACAATAGGAATTGAACCTATACCCAAGAATTCAAAATTCTCTGTGCTACCTAAACACCCTATCCTAAATCAGTAAGGTCAGCTAATTAAGCTATTGGGCCCATACCCCGAAAATGTTGGTTTAAATCCTTCCCATACTAATCAACCCTATCACACTTCTTATTATCTACTTCACAATTTTTTCAGGACCAATAGTCACCATACTAAGCACCAACTTATTCCTAATGTGAATTGGACTAGAGATAAACCTATTAGCTATCATCCCAATAATAATAAAAAACACAAATCCACGATCAACAGAAGCAGCAACAAAATATTTCCTAACACAAGCTACAGCCTCAATAATTTTCCTATTGTCAATTATTCTAAACTATAAACAACTAGGAATATGAACTCTACAACCACAAACAAGCAACCACATTATCACACTAATATTTATTTCCCTAGCAATAAAAATAGGACTCGCACCATTTCACTCATGACTTCCAGAAGTAACCCAAGGAATTCCCATCCAAACTGGCATAATCCTACTCACATGACAAAAAATTGCCCCAATATCAATTTTATTCCAAATATACGAAATAACGAGCCCCACTATTCTAATAACATCAGCTATCCTATCAATCCTAATCGGAGCATGAAACGGACTAAATCAAACACAAACACGAAAAATCATAGCCTACTCATCCATCAGCCACATAGGATGAATAATCGCCGTACTACCATTTAACCCATCACTTACAATTCTAAACTTACTAATTTATATTAGCTTAACAGTACCGATATTCATAATCCTAAAAACCAGCTCATCCACTAACATTAACTCCATGTCACTTATATGAAACAAAATACCAATAATATTACCAACAACCTCCATAATCCTACTATCTACAGGAGGTCTACCACCACTAACAGGATTTTTACCAAAATGAATCATCATCACCGAACTACTGAAAAACAACAATATCATCCTAGCCACACTAATAGCAATGATGGCCCTAATTAACCTATTCTTCTACACACGACTAATCTACTCCACTACACTAACCACATTCCCAACAAACAATAACTCCAAAATATCACTCCACCACAATAACCACAAAAACAATATTATCCTGCCCTCCTTAGCAATTTTAAGCACTATAACTCTACCACTATCACCATTACTAATTACATAAAGAAGTTTAGGATAAAAAGTCCAAGAGCCTTCAAAGCCCTAAGTAAACTAAAAAGTTTAACTTCTGAATAAGGATTGCAAGACTACATCTTACATCTAATGAATGCAAATCAATCGCTTTAATTAAGCTAAATCCTCATTCTAGATTGATAGGAATCAAACCTATGAACTTTTAGTTAACAGCTAAACACCCTAAACTGGCTTCAATCTACTTCTCCCGCCTATCAGAAAGGGGGGCGGGAGAAGCCTTAGTAGAATAGTTATCTACACCTTCGAATTTGCAATTCGACATGAATATCACCTTAAGGCTTGGTAAAAAGAGGGTCCAACCTCTGTCTTTAGATTTACAGTCTAATGCCTGAACTCAGCCATTTTACCTATGTTCATTAACCGTTGATTGTTCTCTACAAACCATAAAGATATCGGAACTCTATACCTCTTATTTGGAGCCTGAGCAGGTATAGTAGGAACAGCCCTAAGCATCCTTATTCGAGCAGAACTAGGGCAACCAGGGGCCTTATTAGGCGACGACCAAATTTACAATGTAATTGTGACTGCCCATGCATTCGTAATAATTTTCTTTATAGTTATACCCATAATGATCGGAGGCTTTGGAAATTGACTTGTCCCTCTAATAATTGGCGCTCCAGACATAGCATTCCCACGAATAAATAACATAAGCTTCTGACTCTTGCCACCTTCATTTCTTCTGCTGCTGGCATCATCTATAGTAGAGGCAGGAGCCGGAACAGGTTGAACTGTATACCCGCCTCTAGCTGGCAATCTAGCACATGCCGGAGCATCAGTAGACCTAACCATTTTTTCCCTTCATCTAGCAGGAGTATCCTCAATTCTAGGGGCTATTAACTTCATTACCACTATTATTAATATAAAACCCCCAGCTATAACACAATATCAAACACCACTATTTGTATGATCAGTTCTTATTACAGCTGTACTATTACTTCTGTCCCTCCCAGTTCTAGCTGCAGGAATCACTATACTATTAACCGACCGAAATCTAAACACAACTTTCTTTGATCCCGCTGGAGGAGGAGACCCGATTCTCTATCAACACCTGTTCTGATTCTTTGGTCACCCTGAAGTTTACATTCTTATTCTACCGGGATTTGGAATTATTTCTCATATTGTAACGTACTACTCAGGTAAAAAAGAACCATTTGGTTATATAGGAATGGTATGAGCTATAATATCCATTGGGTTCCTAGGATTTATTGTATGGGCCCACCATATATTTACAGTAGGGTTAGATGTAGACACACGAGCTTATTTCACATCTGCTACTATAATTATTGCTATTCCAACAGGAGTAAAAGTATTTAGCTGATTAGCCACCCTTCATGGAGGAAATATTAAATGATCTCCAGCAATATTATGAGCCCTAGGGTTTATTTTCTTATTTACAGTAGGAGGATTAACTGGTATCGTATTATCAAACTCCTCCCTTGATATCGTACTTCATGACACATACTATGTCGTAGCCCACTTCCACTATGTACTTTCAATAGGAGCTGTTTTTGCTATCATAGCAGGATTCGTTCACTGATTCCCATTATTCACAGGCTATACTATCAATGATATTTGAGCTAAGACACATTTTGCTATTATATTTGTAGGAGTTAATTTAACCTTCTTCCCACAACATTTCTTAGGCCTATCAGGAATACCACGACGATACTCTGACTACCCAGATGCTTACACCACATGAAACACAGTTTCTTCAATAGGGTCATTTATTTCACTAACAGCTGTATTAGTAATAATCTTTATAATCTGAGAAGCCTTTGCCTCTAAACGGGAAGTGCTGTCAGTAGAATACTCATCAACAAACCTAGAATGACTACACGGCTGCCCACCACCCTACCACACATTCGAAGAACCTACATATGTAAAAGTCAAATAAGAAAGGAAGGATTCGAACCCCCTTAAACTGGTTTCAAGCCAATCTCATAACCTCTATGTCTTTCTCAATGAGATATTAGTAAAACAATTACATAACTTTGTCAAAGTTAAATTATAGAATCACATCTATATATCTTACATGGCTTATCCTTTTCAACTAGGTCTACAAGATGCCACATCACCTATTATAGAAGAACTAACAAACTTCCACGACCACACTCTAATGATTGTATTCCTAATTAGCTCCTTAGTATTATACATTATTACACTAATACTGACTACAAAACTAACTCACACAAGCACAATAGATGCTCAAGAGGTAGAAACAATTTGAACCATTCTTCCGGCCGTAATCTTAATCCTTATTGCACTCCCATCCCTCCGAATCCTTTACATAATAGATGAAATTAATAACCCTGTATTAACAGTAAAAACTATAGGCCACCAATGATATTGAAGCTATGAATACACAGACTATGAAGACTTATGCTTTGACTCATATATAATCCCAACAAACGACCTAAAGCCAGGCGACCTACGTCTACTTGAAGTAGATAACCGAGTTGTCCTACCAATAGAACTACCTATCCGCATACTAATCTCATCAGAAGATGTACTTCACTCGTGAGCCGTACCCTCTTTAGGGTTAAAAACAGACGCTATCCCGGGTCGCCTTAACCAAGCTACAATCTCATCCAACCGACCAGGGTTATTCTACGGCCAATGCTCTGAAATTTGCGGCTCAAATCACAGCTTCATACCTATTGTCCTTGAAATAGTACCTTTGAAACACTTCGAAGACTGATCTGCATCAATAATCTAACTTCACTATGAAGCTTAAAGCGTTAACCTTTTAAGTTAAAGTCAGAAAATAACATTTTTCCATAGTGGTATGCCGCAATTAGATACATCTACATGATTTATTACTATTATATCCTCCACAATCACCTTGTTTGTGCTTATACAATTAAAAATCTCAATACTAACCTTCCCACTAAGCCCCTCAATTAAATATACTGAATTAATAAAAACAGATAACCCATGAGAATCAAAATGAACGAAAATCTATTCACCTCTTTCATTACTCCCACAATAATAGGTCTCCCAATTGTTATTTTCATTATTATAATTCCATCAATCCTACTCTCTTCCTCTAAACGTCTAGTCACAAATCGTTACTTCTCATTCCTTCACTGACTAGTAAAACTCATTGCCAAACAAATAATACTCATCCATACCCCGAAAGGACGTACATGATCATTAATGCTAGTCTCCCTAATAATATTTATCGGGTCTACAAATCTCCTTGGACTCCTACCCCATACCTTTACCCCTACAACACAACTGTCAATAAACCTCGGAATAGCTATCCCACTATGAGCTGGAGCTGTAATTCTAGGATTCCGACACAAATTAAAATCCTCATTAGCCCACTTCTTACCACAAGGAACCCCTATCTCCTTGATTCCTATACTCATTATCATCGAAACAATTAGCTTATTTATTCAACCTATAGCCCTAGCAGTACGACTTACAGCCAACATTACAGCTGGCCACCTCCTCATTCACCTTATCGGAGGAGCAACATTAGTACTAACAAGTATCAGCCCACCAACTGCATCTATTACTTTTATCATTCTAGCCCTTCTAACCATTCTAGAATTTGCCGTTGCCCTTATTCAAGCCTACGTTTTTACACTACTAGTCAGCCTATATCTACACGATAACACATAATGACCCACCAAACCCACGCCTACCATATAGTAAACCCAAGTCCATGACCCCTTACAGGAGCATTTTCTGCCCTTCTACTTACATCAGGTCTAGTAATATGATTTCATTATAATTCATATACACTACTAACCCTTGGTCTACTAGCCAACACCCTTACCATATACCAATGGTGACGAGATATTGTACGAGAAGGAACATACCAAGGCCACCATACACCAATTGTACAAAAAGGATTACGCTACGGAATAATTCTATTTATTGTGTCAGAAGTATTTTTCTTCGCAGGATTCTTTTGAGCCTTCTACCACTCTAGCCTTGCACCAACCCATGACCTAGGCGGTTGCTGACCTCCCACAGGAATTTCCCCTCTAAACCCACTTGAAGTACCCCTATTAAACACATCAGTCCTTCTAGCATCCGGGGTCTCCATTACATGAGCTCATCACAGCCTAATAGAAGGGAAACGAAACAACATAAATCAAGCCCTACTCATTACAATCCTGCTTGGAGTCTACTTCACAATCCTCCAAGCTACAGAATATTTTGAAACCCCATTCTCCATTTCAGATGGAATCTACGGATCTACATTCTTTATAGCAACTGGATTTCATGGACTCCATGTAATTATCGGATCTACATTCCTAATAGTGTGCTTATTACGACAACTCAAATACCATTTCACATCTAAACACCATTTTGGCTTCGAAGCAGCAGCATGATATTGACACTTCGTAGATGTAGTATGACTTTTCCTATATGTGTCTATCTATTGATGAGGATCCTACTTTCTTAGTATAATTAGTACAACTGACTTCCAATCAGTTAGATCTAGATATAACCTAGAAGATAGTAATAAACATACTCATAGCCCTATCAGTAAATATCGCCTTATCAACATGCTTAATTACAATCGCCTTTTGACTACCACAACTTAATATATATACTGAAAAAGCAAACCCCTATGAATGCGGATTTGACCCTATAAGCTCAGCCCGCCTTCCATTTTCCATAAAATTTTTCTTAGTAGCAATCACCTTCCTACTATTTGACCTAGAAATTGCACTTCTACTCCCACTACCATGAGCTATTCAAATAAATAATATTAACACAATAATACTAACAGCCTTTATTCTAGTCTCCGTTCTAGCCCTAGGCCTAGCCTACGAATGAATGCAAAAGGGGTTAGAGTGAACCGAATAATTGGTAATTAGTTTAACTAAAACAAATGATTTCGACTCATTAAATTATGACATATGCCATAATTACCAAAAATGCCATCTGTAACCTTTAATATTATATTAGCATATATTTTTTCACTTCTAGGAACTCTTATATTCCGTTCACACCTTATATCAACATTGCTATGCTTAGAGGGTATAATACTATCACTATTTATTATAACCGCAATTACCTCCCTTAACTCCCACTCGATAACAATATACCCCATCCCCATTGTCATTTTAGTATTCGCCGCATGCGAAGCAGCCATTGGCCTAGCCCTACTGGCAAAAGTATCAAACTCGTATGGAACAGACTATGTACAAAATCTTAACCTACTACAATGCTAAAAATTATTTTTCCCTCTATTATACTCCTACCTCTTACCTGATTATCAAAAAACAAAAACATATGAATCAATGTAACTTCCTACAGCTTCATAATCAGCTTACTATCAGCCATTCTCCTATGACAAAACGACATAAGCACCCTAAATTTCTCACTACTATTCTCAACCGACTCACTATCCTCCCCCCTTATCATTCTGACTACATGATTATTACCACTAATACTATTAGCCAGCCAAAACCACATAAAAAAAGAATCAGAGCAAAATAAAAAAATCTATGTTTCAATGCTAGTGACCCTACAAATCCTCCTAATCATAACATTCTCCGCAAATGAATTAATTATATTCTACATCTTATTTGAAGCAACCCTTATTCCTACTCTCATTATCATTACTCGATGAGGCAACCAAACAGAACGACTAAACGCAGGACTTTACTTCTTATTTTACACCCTGATCGGATCTATTCCACTATTAATTGCCCTTATCTATATTCAAAATATCACAGGAACATTAAACTTTTTACTGTTCCCCCTCACCTTTATACCACTAAACCAAACATGATCTAACAACATCCTATGACTAGCGTGCATAATAGCATTTTTAATTAAAATACCAATGTACGGAGTACACCTATGGCTTCCCAAAGCACACGTTGAGGCCCCAATTGCAGGGTCAATAATTCTGGCCGCCATTCTACTAAAACTTGGGGGTTATGGTATAATACGAATCTCCATGATTCTAGACCCAATAACTAAAACGATAGCCTACCCATTTATCCTCTTATCCCTATGGGGCATAATCATAACAAGCTCGATCTGCTTACGACAAACAGACCTGAAATCCCTGATTGCCTACTCCTCAGTAAGCCATATAGCATTAGTCATCGCAGCTATTATAATCCAAACACCATGAAGCTTCATAGGAGCCACAACACTAATAATTGCTCATGGTCTGACATCATCTCTATTATTTTGCTTAGCAAACACTAACTACGAACGCATCCACAGCCGAACTATAATTATAACCCGAGGACTACAAACCATCTTCCCACTTATGGCCATCTGATGAATCCTAGCAAGCCTAGCAAACCTAGCTATTCCACCGTCAATTAACCTTATTGGAGAATTATTAATTACAATCTCCCTATTTTCCTGATCTAGCCCTTCAATTCTTCTATTAGGAGGCAATATCCTAATCACCGCGCTCTACTCAATACACATAATCATCACAACCCAACGAGGTAAACTTACTAACCATATAATTAACCTACAGCCATCACATACACGTGAATCGACACTAATAGTACTACACATCACACCCCTAATCCTTCTAACTATTAATCCTAAACTAATTATAGGACCGACAATATGTAAATATAGTTTATTTAAAACCCCAGACTGTGAATTTGGAAATAGGAAATTAAATTCCTTATTTACCAAGAAAGAATGCAAGAACTGCTAATTCATGCTACCATGTATAAAATCATGGCTTTCTTACTTTTATAGGATAGTAGTAATCCATTGGCCTTAGGAGCCAAAAACTTGGTGCAACTCCAAATAAAAGTAATAAACTCTATTACATCCTCCATTGTACTAATCTTCTTTATACTTACGCTCCCCATTATACTATCATTGACTAACTACGCCAAAATGATTAACTTCCCAAGCTATGTAACCACATCAATCAAATATGCCTTCCTATTAAGCCTTGTACCTTTAACTACATTCTTCTCATCCAATACTGAACTACTAATTACCAACTGACACTGAATAACAATTAACACTATAAAACTATCTATCAGTCTAAAACTTGACTTTTTTTGTATTATTTTCATATCAGTAGCCCTATTTGTAACATGATCAATCATAGAGTTTTCATCATGATACATACACTCAGACCCCCACCTTAACCGGTTTATCAAATACCTACTCCTATTTCTTATTACCATAATCATTTTAACTTCAGCCAACAATCTATTCCAACTGTTCATTGGATGAGAGGGGGTAGGAATCATATCATTCCTCCTAATCGGATGATGATACGGTCGAACCGATGCAAACACTGCAGCCCTCCAAGCTATCTTATATAATCGCATTGGAGATATCGGATTTATCCTAGCAATAGCCTGATTCTGCCTCCATTCTAATTCATGAGAACTTCAACAAATCTTTATTACAAATAACTCAACAAACATAATCCCCCTTTTAGGATTACTAATTGCAGCTACAGGAAAGTCAGCACAATTTGGACTTCATCCCTGACTACCATCAGCCATAGAAGGACCTACCCCAGTCTCAGCCCTCCTGCACTCTAGCACCATGGTAGTAGCAGGAATTTTCCTCATAGTACGGTTCCACCCAATAACATCAAACAACAACTTTATCTTAACGGCCATACTATGCCTAGGATCAATTACAACCCTATTTACAGCCATCTGTGCACTAACACAAAATGACATTAAAAAAATCGTAGCTTTTTCCACATCAAGTCAGCTAGGACTAATAATAGTAACACTAGGAATCAACCAACCCTACCTAGCCTTCCTTCACATTTGCACCCATGCATTCTTCAAAGCAATACTATTTATATGCTCAGGATCCATTATCCATAGCCTAAATGACGAACAAGACATTCGAAAAATAGGCAACCTAACAAAACCTCTCCCATTTACATCATCATGCTTAATAATCGGCAGCCTAGCCCTCACCGGAATACCATTCCTCACAGGCTTCTACTCAAAAGACCTAATCATCGAAGCCGCAAACACGTGCTATACCAACGCCTGAGCCCTACTAATCACACTAATTGCCACCTCTATAACAGCCGTCTATAGCATACGAATTATTTACTTCGTCTCAATAACTAAACCTCGATTCCCCCCAACAATCACCATTAACGAAAACAACCCAAAATTAATTAACCCTATTAAACGCTTAGCACTAGGGAGCATCATAGCAGGTTTCTTTATCTCACATAACATCCCACCTACTACTACCCAAATTATAACTATACCATGATACCTCAAAACTACAGCTATAATTGTAACAATCACAGGATTCATAATCGCATTAGAGCTCAATAACCTAACCCTCAACCTAACCTTAAAAAAACCCACCCCGACCTCATCGTTCTCCACATCACTCGGTTATTTCCCACTAATCATTCACCGATTATTACCATTAAAAATACTATCAAAAAGCTTCAACACATCACTACACCTATTAGACTCAATCTGATTAGAAAAAGCTATTCCCAAAACCATCTCAACTCTACAAATAATTACCTCAAAAAACCTAAGCAACCAAAAAGGCTTAATCAAATTATACTTCATATCATTCCTCATCACACTCCTATCAATACCTATCCTACTAACTACCTAATTCATACGAACCACCTCAATAATAATCATTACCCCTATCAACAAAGTCCACCCAGACACCACCATTAATCATGCAGAACAACTATACAAGGCAGCCACCCCAGCACCCCCCTCTCCCATTAACCCTAATTCATCACTATCATAAACTACTCAACCTCCCATATCAGTATTATAAACCACTATTGAGTCCGCTAGATTATAATAATTAGAAGCATAAACCATGCCAACCTCCATAAAAATACTTATCACCAAGATACCAAACACTAGTCAACTCGACATTCAAGTCTCAGGAAATTCTTCTGTAGCTATAGCAGTTGTATAACCAAAAACAACTAACATCCCCCCTAAATAAATTAAAAACACCATAACACCCAAAAATGATCCACCAAACCCTAATACCGCCAAACAACCAGAGCACCCACTAATAATTAAACACAGTCCCCCATAAATAGGTGAAGGCTTTAATGATACACCTAAACACCCTAACGCAATAAACGAACTTAAAATAAAAATATATTCTGTCATAATTCCCACATAGACTCTAACTATGACCAATGACATGAAAAATCATCGTTGTAATTCAACTATAGAAACACCTAATGACAAACATTCGAAAAAAACACCCACTACTCAAAATCATTAACGACTCGTTCATCGATCTGCCAACCCCATCCAACATCTCATCATGATGAAACTTCGGATCCTTACTCGGCATCTGCCTAGTAATCCAAATCCTAACAGGACTATTCCTAGCAATACACTACACATCAGACACAACCACAGCATTCTCATCAGTCACACATATCTGCCGAGATGTAAACTACGGGTGGCTAATCCGATACATACACGCAAACGGAGCCTCCGTATTCTTCATCTGCCTATTTATTCATGTAGGACGAGGAATGTACTATGGCTCATACACATTCACAGAAACATGAAACATCGGAGTTGTTCTCTTATTCGCCGTAATAGCAACAGCATTCATAGGCTACGTCCTTCCATGAGGACAGATATCCTTCTGAGGGGCCACAGTAATCACCAACCTCCTTTCAGCCATCCCATACATCGGAACAGCCCTAGTAGAATGAATTTGAGGAGGATTCTCAGTAGATAAAGCCACCCTAACCCGATTCTTTGCATTCCACTTCATCTTACCATTCATCATCACAGCCCTCGTAGTAGTGCATCTACTATTTCTACACGAAACAGGATCTAACAACCCATCAGGCCTTAACTCCGACGCAGACAAAATCCCGTTCCACCCTTACTACACTATCAAAGATATTCTAGGAATCCTCCTACTATTAATAGTTCTCATAATTTTAGTTTTATTTTTCCCAGATATTCTCGGAGACCCCGACAATTACACACCTGCAAATCCACTTAACACCCCAGCACACATTAAACCAGAATGATACTTCCTATTTGCCTATGCTATCCTTCGCTCTATCCCTAATAAATTAGGAGGGGTCCTAGCTCTAGTTCTATCCATCCTAATTCTAGCCCTACTACCACTCCTCCAAACTTCAAAACAACGAGGACTTATATTCCGACCTATTACTCAAATCCTATTCTGAATCCTAGTGGCCAACCTATTCATCCTTACTTGAATCGGAGGACAGCCTGTAGAATACCCATTTATTACAATTGGACAACTAGCCTCCATTACCTACTTCACCATTATCATCATCCTAATGCCCATTGCAGGTATAATTGAAAACAACATACTAAAATTCTCTCATTGCTCCGATAGTATAATTAATTACCCTGGTCTTGTAAGCCAAAAATGAAGAAACAAATCTTCTCGGAGCATCAAGAAGGAAGGATTAACCCCCACCATCAACACCCAAAGCTGGTATTCTACTTAAACTACTTCTTGTTTATAGAGCTATATAACATTACCTAATATATCAATACATAATATTATTTAGTACATTAGTACATTTATGTATATTGTGCATTAAATTATCTACCCCTAGCATATAAGCATGTAATATAAAATCAATGAATTTTGACACTTAATGAAATTTCCATACAAATTATAAAGAACATGTATATTAAGCAAGAAAATATAATTAATGTAAATAGGACATATCTGCGTTATCTTACATACACCATATAGTCATAATCCTGTTTTTCCAAACGTCTATCCTCTTCCACATTAACTTATTAATCTACCATCCTCCGTGAAACCAACAACCCGCCCACCTCTACACCTCTTCTCGCTCCGGGCCCATGCAACTTGGGGGTGACTAATCTGAAACTTTATCAGGCATCTGGTTCTTACCTCAGGGCCATTGAATGTTTTATCGTCCATACGTTCCCCTTAAATAAGACATCTCGATGGTACGGGTCTAATCAGCCCATGATCAACATAACTGTAATCCCGTGCATTTGGTATCTTTTATTTTTCGGGATGCTGTGACTCACCATAGCCGTCAAGGCATGAAGGGCAGCTTACCATGTAGCTGGACTTTTCAGTTAAGTATCATTGATCCACATAACCTTCAATACTGATTGGCAAGTTAATGCTTGTTAGACTATAACTTAATGATTGTTAGACATACAGTTCAATTATATATTTACTAAACACCCTTATCAAACCCCCCCTTCCCCCCACCTAAATTTTTCAATTCCTGACAAACCCCAAAAGCAAGAAATATAATCTAGGCCTCCCCACCATTC